TATATACATATAGTATCATAAACGGAAAGACTCTCCAAATTCAATCGATCTCAACGGACCTCTCGTTACTGCCCATAGGAGAAAGAATAGCTAGGGATGACAGGATTTGAACCCGTGACATTTTGTACCCAAAACAAACGCGCTACCAAGCTGCGCTACATCCCTTTCAATTGGTATATAGTGTCATTGTATAGAATCTCTGTCTTGTTTTCCACATCATTATTTCCTCATTGAGAGACAATCTATCTTGTCATTTCTTCTTTTTGGTCTCATAGACCACGTGGAACCTATCAAATTTTATAAATAGAAAGAATTATATGTATATTAATACTAAAATAAAAGAATTATATTCGATAGATAGATAGGAAAGATAGATATGAAACCTCACGTATAAGAATACTTATCAGTAACACAATACTCAGGAAGAGTGGGACGCCCTTTTTTCGTTTTAAGGAAAGGGAAATTGTAGTGTTATTGCCATTGATTAGGGCGTGGTATATTTCAGTTTTTGTTAGAGATTCCGCGTACAACTAAAATACAAGAGATCCTTAACGACCTATGCATCTGATCATATATGTATTCCAATAAAGAAGAATAATTTTCAATGCGCGATCTAAAAACATATCTCTCCGCGGCCCCTGTGCTAAGTACTTTATGGTTCGGGTCTTTAGCAGGTCTATTGATAGAGATCAATCGTTTCTTCCCGGATGCGTTGACATTCCCCTTTTTTCATTCTAGTTATTGACATGGGAAGGGATGAAGAAGATTAGCGATACAATAAATTCTTTGGGACTAATCCCTCTTCCTTTCTCTCTTTCTTTGTTTTCTTTTTTTTGAGGATAAAGAAAGGAGGACAGAAAAAGAATCAAAGTGGATCCAACCTCGGCGAAACTCGCGATTAGGCTCGAATTCATAGAGGGAGTACGAAAATAGAAATAATGGGTCTAGTGTACCAAAATCATACAAGATACTTAACTGAAATACTCTATTGGGATTCGAAAATAATTGAGAGTTAAAAATCATTGTATTACTTCTTAATATTACGCTATTGATTGCAACGAAGTCGTTCCTAATCGGATTTCGGGTTAGCCACTTCTATTTTTTTCCTTTTTTTCTTCGTTTCGCATTGAAAATGGAAGAGTTGAGTGAATCCAAAATGCAAAGGAGGTTCATGGCCAAGGATAAAGATGTCAGAGTCAGAGTTATTTTGGAATGTACTAGTTGTGTGCGAAACAGTGGTACTAAGGAATCGCCGGGCATTTCCAGATATATTACTCAAAAGAATCGACACAAGACACCTAATCGATTGGAATTGAGAAAATTCTGCCCCTATTGTTACAAGCATACAATTCATGGGGAAATAAAGAAATAGATCGAACAGAACTGCCAGCTTTCCGAGTAACAAGAACAAATTACATAATATATATATAAACAAATCAAATCCTATTTCGGTCGTATCCCAAATTCGAATTCAGAAATAGGATTTTAGAGATAAGGACTAAATACCATGGATAAATCCAAGCGACCCTTTCTGAAATCCAAGAAACCCTTTCTGAAATCTAAGCGACCCTTGCTGAAATCCCAGAAACCCTTTCGAAAATCCAAGCAATCTTTTCGTAGGCGTTTGCCCCCAATTGGATCGGGGGATCGAATTGATTATAGAAACTTGAGTTTAATTAGTCGATTTATTAGTGACGACGGAAAAATATTATCTCGACGAGTGAATCGATTGACCTTGAAACAACAACGATTAATTACGCTTGCTATAAAACAAGCTCGCATTTTAGCTTTGTTACCTTTTCTTTATACTAATAAAAAAGAGAAACCATTTGAAAGAACAAGACCCAAGTCAACCCCTAGGGCGAAAAATCAAAAAAAAGGTCCTAGAACCAGAAAAAAAACAGGCCTACAGCCACAATGGACTAAAAGGAATCAAACACAATGGAATAAAAGGAATCAAAATTCCAATCTTTCACCCAACTAGGGGAGGGTCGATGTTTTGTTCGAAAAATGAGAGGACCCAAGGATTGTCACGTCGGAAGAAACCAAAAAGAATCCGAATCGGGGAAGAAAAAGCAGAAATATTGCATTTTTTTTAGTGAATCGTGCTCGTTCATTTTGACTACCTTATCCTATTCATTTATACTCCACCTTCCCGGAGTTCATTCTCCGGGGAACTTCTTTTTCATCCCTCGCTGCAAAAAAATCTTGCAAAAGTCATGATCTCATTGGAAATTATGGAATTGGAAATCATGGAAAGACAATTTCGATTTGCTATAGCGATTTGCGCTAGTATTTTTCGATTAAGAAGCGAGTGCTTCTTGTAGAGATTGTGTATAAATACACTATAACCATAGAATACCTTGATCTCACGAATTACTGCATTTATACGAGTGATCCACAAACGGCGAAAATCTCTCTTTTTCCTGCTTCGATCCCGATGAGCAGAACCCAAAGCTCTCGTTGTCTGTTGATTCATAGGTCGACTAAGTCTGCCATGGGCCCCTCGAAAAGTTGATGCAGATAGACGCATTTTTGTTCTACGTCTCCGAGCTATATATCCTCGTTTAATTCTGGTCATTGAATCCACTGAAACTTTGATGAATAACTAATTGCTTTCTTTTCTTTCAGTCATTCTTTTTTTCCCCCCTACCGGTCTATCTATTAATAACAAAACGGATTCTTCCGATGTATAAAAAAAAAATTCCAATGGCTTTTGCTACGATGACCTTCCCAACCACGATTTTTTCCAGGCATTCCACCTCGAAATAAAAAATGAGATTGATCAAAAAACTAGTCAAAGTTAATTTAAGTAAGAAATATAAATGAATAAAAAATAGTGGGTTCCATCGTTTCTATGGTGACTTTGTAAACGGTGAGGTCCTTTCTATACACCGGAGCCCCTTCCTTATTTAGTAACTTGTATAGTTCACACTTTTTGGCTCTACCCATGAATTATCCAGTAATAGGTCTTTTCACAATAAGATCTACCTATACAGTAACGGCATTTAATTATGAAGGTTGGTTAGGTAGCTGACCCTGTGAGTCCGTTTTTGCAAGAGTAAGAGCAGTATTGTTATGCTTCTGAAATAAGATTTCCCCCGCTTAATGGATAACCATTTGCTACCAATGGGGAATTGCTTCTCATCTTCACTTGAGGTGATCGGATTTATACCAATGGAAACCATAAATTTCATACACAACAATAAAGGTCTTTTTTTTTAGACAGTGACTGGAGTTCTTCCACTCTATCTTATTCATTGGTTTTATCCTATTCATTGGTACGGATCTTTGATACTGTAAAAATTGTCTCCTTTCTTTTGGTTCAGTTCATGATCTGAACGAGTCGCACATACACCCTAGTACATGTTCCTCGACGCTGAGGACATCCCCGAAGAGCGCGGGCTTTTTTGACAGTTCTGATTGGCTGTCTTGGGTTTCTAATAAGTTGTTTAATAGTTGGCATGCTGAATTATATACAGAATGGGCTGGTTTAGATCGATCCTAACCATATGATTCTAATTGGAGACTTGATTGGAGACTTGACCCATTTTACCTCAGCAAAAATAGGGAAACTCACAAATTAGATTATAGTTCATTTGCCCCTGGTTCCATTTTTGTCTTTCAAAATCAACAATTGGTGGCATGGACTCTTCGCCCAGTGATAGTTCCTCCCTAGATCAACCCCTCAATTCTATGAAGTGGGGGGAGGAACACTTGAAAATCCCTGGGCCGAGGTCCCAACGAACTAGATAGAACTGACTTTGGGGTTGTTCGGTTCTAACCGTGCCATTTATACCCATCCCTTAGGATGCCTTCGCACGATTTAGCGAAGTACAAGGGGGAAGGTAAGGGATGGGTTAGAGGACCCTAAAAGAGGGGGCAACCCTTCCCCGTGGCCCAACAGTGTCTTGTATGCCTCGCCCAGGGATAGCTCCTCCCTATCATTGAATCCAAAAAAAACCTATCTGGCTTTCGCTCCATAGGTTTGTTTGGCTATAGCTTTCTAGATTTGTTTATGTTTAGTGGATCTATATCTATAAGTTTGTTTTGCTTTCTTCCTATTTCTGGATTTAGCTCTTTTGGCTTTTTTACTAGCTCTATAGGTTCGTTGGCATTGAAACCTGTATTGCCGATGTTGTGTAGACAGTGGTTTAGATACTCCGTAATTCCTATAAAATCAATAAGCCCATAAAGTTTGGCCTCCTCTGGTGACATGAAGGAATCCTGATGCATGTCCCTAATTATAACATGTCGGGGTTGTTTTGTTCTTTGGCAATAACCAGCTACGATTCGCCTGTGGGCCTCTAGTAATTCATCCCCATCTCTGTACAAATCTCCTAGGTCGGGATCTATATAATCACTCCAAGGTTGGTGTATTAATACCTGAATGATAATGATATAACATCTCCTCTATTTCGCACGATTTGGCGAAGTAAAGAGGTAGGGTAACGGATGGGTTCGAAGAACAAAAAGAGAGAGTTGAACAACCGTACAAGCATCGTTTCCGCATTGCATACGGCTCTACTATGGAATTCGGTTTTTTTCATTTCACTTCTGCTGAATAAAGAAAGATAAAAATAGGATTTCTAAGACCCTAGGACCGTTCAATGATCCAGTTACCACCCTTCCCTTCGAGAGAATTTTAAAATATTAATAATTAATACTAGGATAGTACTATGATGGCTCCGGTGCTTTATCTATTTTTCTCGTTTGCGATTCGGCAATCCCAAAGTGTATTTTTTATTTGATCAACTAAGGAAAAATGATCGTATTTTTTTTTTCATTTTCAAAATCTCTCATACACTAAATAGTGGAAAGGGACTTAGGGTATGAAAACAAAAAAGTTTGTGACGCGGAAATGGATCCCTGATAGATAAGATCCAATCTGAAATGCTTTTTGTTTCATACCACTCTCTCGATACAGAATCTCATCGTATGAAAAAACAATAATTGCGCCTCTCAAACTCGAAGTGCCATGCTATTATTATTTATTATTTGATTCATATTCCATATAGTGAAGGCATAGTCTTCTTTTTTCTCTCAAATAAGAAATCAAAATGCATTGGCACGACCCGAAGCGTGAGGCAATGCTATACGTTCACCCATTTCTCCTGCGGTCGCGACGAAAGAGCCCATTGAATAGGCCATCCCCATGATTAGTGTATAGACCTTGGGTCCCACCCATTGTATCAGATCAAAGAGAGTGATTCCGCAGTTTACCAATCCACCTCTACAGTTTATAAACAGAAGCTGATTCTCCTCCTTCTTCTCTATACTGAGATATATCATGAGACCCGAAACGGTATTCGTGATCTCTGGGTCAAGCTTTTGGGATAAAAAAATGCATCTGTCTCGATGAAGTCGGTTGATTAGGAAAAAATAGAATTCCTTAGGAATCATACACGCATGGTTTTAGTGCATAGAATTCAACAAATTGCAATGTGTAAATTCCAGCCCTTTTCATTGTTTCATAGAAGGCTTTTTCAAACTCCTAACGAGCGTACTTTTTTCTTCTATTTTTCAAGAAAGATAAGTTTTGGCGCACTCCCCCCCCCCAAAAAAAAAAGAATTCATGAAACTTGAAACTTGTCGAATTTACTTTGCATTGAGGTTTTGTTTTATTTCATCGAACTCCAAATTCGATTTTCAATTATGGTGTCATTTTCTTGTTACTGAATGGGCTTCTTCTATTCTTTTAGGTTTAGGATCTACTCCGGGTAAAGATCGACCTACCCGACCTCGATTGGGATAGAGATCTAAGATCAATATATTTGGAGGTTTTCTCTAATCAATAGGAATCTTTTAGGTATCAATAGGAATCTTTTATGTTATGATACAAAAGGGAATTTTACATATTCCTATTTGACCAATTGGGTATTTTATGAGCAGAGCCTAGATCCTTCATTTTAGTGGTCTAAATAAGCCAACCATAAATTATTCCATTCTAATTAAAAATAGAATTGACAATATAAATGTTAATCTCCCAATTGAAATTATTGGCTTTGAGTTCAAACTTTCAATTCTTGATCAGTCACTCAACCTTTTTGTTGGGGGGGAAAGAGAGAATATCTTGATCGGGGAAGAGCATGGGGAAATCCCATAGGACCCATTATGGATGCCAAGTCACACTAGAGGTCCACCCATGTTGTCGGATCTTTTTTTTCTTCTTTGTCTTCTTCTTTGGGTTCAGACATCAAAAAAGCGACTTTTGGAATACCAACGGGCATTATCAAAAAGTTTGATAACTTGTCTCTTCACGTTTATGTGAAAGCGTAATCAAAACGCCTTTTCTTGTTGTCAGATTATTGCCTCGGATTTTTCTTTTTTCCATAGATTGAAAAGTTCATAGAATAAAACCAAGCATTGGCCCGTAGAAAATAGAACCAAACCAATGCTGCATTGCGGATTGATACTTATCGGGTATAGAATAGATCTGTTTCTATTTGTTCCTACAAACAGAATGGGTCGGTTATTCCCAAGGGAATGGAATCAATATTGAATTGACCCCTGCTCCGAAATAATCCATTGAAAGGGGGAAGTCCCTAGCTCCCAATGCGAGAAAGTTACATAGTGTCTATTTTTCTTTGAGAAAGAGGTCTTTCCATGGGTTTGCCTTGGTATCGTGTTCATACTGTCGTATTGAATGATCCCGGTCGCTTGCTTTCTGTCCATATAATGCATACTGCGCTAGTTTCGGGTTGGGCCGGGTCGATGGCCTTATACGAATTAGCAGTTTTTGATCCCTCTGATCCCGTTCTTGATCCGATGTGGAGACAGGGTATGTTCGTTATCCCATTCATGACTCGTTTAGGAATAACCAATTCGTGGGGGGGTTGGAGTATCGCAGGAGGCACTATAACGAATCCGGGTATTTGGAGTTACGAAGGTGTGGCCGGGGCACATATTGTATTTTCTGGCTTGTGCTTCTTGGCAGCTATTTGGCATTGGGTGTATTGGGATCTAGAAATATTCTGTGATGAGCGTACAGGAAAACCGTCTTTGGATTTGCCCAAGATTTTTGGAATTCATTTATTTCTCTCAGGACTAGCTTGCTTTGGGTTTGGCGCATTTCATGTAACAGGTTTGTATGGTCCTGGAATATGGGTGTCCGATCCGTATGGACTCACGGGAAAAGTCCAATCTATAAATCCTGCGTGGGGTGTCGACGGTTTTGATCCTTTTATTCCAGGAGGAATAGCCTCTCATCATATTGCAGCAGGGACATTGGGTATATTGGCGGGCTTATTCCATCTAAGTGTCCGTCCGCCCCAACGTTTATACAAAGGATTACGTATGGGTAATATTGAAACTGTACTTTCCAGTAGTATCGCTGCTGTCTTTTTTGCAGCTTTTGTTGTTGCTGGAACTATGTGGTATGGTTCCGCAACGACCCCGATCGAATTATTTGGTCCCACCCGGTATCAATGGGATCAAGGATACTTCCAGCAAGAAATATATCGAAGAGTTGGCGCCAACCTAGCCGAAAATCAGAGTTTCTCAGAAGCTTGGTCTAAAATTCCAGAAAAATTAGCTTTTTATGATTACATCGGAAATAATCCAGCTAAAGGGGGATTATTCAGAGCGGGCTCAATGGACAATGGGGATGGAATAGCGGTTGGATGGTTAGGACATCCTATCTTTAGAGAGAAAGAAGGCCGCGAGCTTTTTGTACGCCGTATGCCTACCTTTTTTGAAACATTTCCAGTCGTTTTGGTAGACGGAGACGGAATTGTGAGAGCCGACGTTCCTTTTCGAAGGGCAGAGTCGAAGTATAGTGTTGAACAAGTCGGCGTAACTGTTGAGTTCTTTGGTGGTGAACTCAATGGAGTCAGTTATAGCGATCCTGCTACTGTGAAAAAATACGCTAGACGCGCTCAATTGGGTGAAATTTTTGAATTAGATCGTGCTACTTTGAAATCGGATGGTGTTTTTCGTAGTAGCCCCAGGGGTTGGTTTACTTTTGGCCATGCTTCATTTGCTTTGCTTTTCTTTTTCGGGCACATTTGGCACGGTGCGAGAACTTTGTTCAGAGATGTTTTTGCCGGCATTGACCCAGATTTGGATGCTCAAGTGGAATTTGGAGCATTCCAAAAACTTGGAGATCCAACTACAAGGAGACAGGTAGTCTGATACAACATTGCTTTGGTTTTTTCTCCTTTATTTGATTTTTTGGAGTTAATACAGGGTAGCAGAGAAACCATGATTTTTGGATCACCTTTGACTCTTTCCCTTTCTTTATCTGGGAAATGATCCCCCCAAATGAACAGATGTGGAAGCTATAATTGTAAACCACGATCGAATCTATGGAAGCATTGGTTTATACATTCCTCTTAGTCTCTACTCTAGGGATTGTTTTTTTCGCTATCTTTTTTCGGGAACCACCGAGAGTTCCAATTAAAAATAAAAAGGTGAAATGATTGTGCGTTAGCTCAATTGAGATAATGAGACTCCTCAATTAGGGGAGTCTCATTACTTCAACTAGTCTCCGTGTTCCTCGAATGGGTCTCTTAGTTGTTGAGAGGGTTGCCCAAAGGCGGTATATAAGGCGTACCCGGTAAAACTTACAAGTGAGCCAGAAAGAAAGATGGTAACTAGGGTTGCTGTTTCCATTATTAGAGAATTTCAAGACTACAATGGATCTATGATATTGATTTACAACGGAAGGGTATACAAAGTCAACAGATCTCAACAAAAAAGTATTTATGGTGACACAAACCGTTGAGGGTATTTCTAGATCTGGTCCAAGACGAACAACAGTAGGGGCTTTATTGAAACCGTTGAATTCGGAATATGGGAAAGTGGCTCCTGGATGGGGAACCACTCCTTTGATGGGTGTTGCAATGGCTTTATTTGCAGTCTTTCTATCTATTCTCTTGGAGATTTATAATTCTTCTGTTTTACTGGACGGAATTTCAATGAATTAGATCCATAGCATAAGAATCAAGAAGTCTTACCTTTTCAAGCCAAAATAACTCAGGCCCCTTTTTTTTAGGGGCCTCAAGTCTCAAATCTGTAATCCTACACAATAATCAAGGAAACAACCCTCATCTATTCTGTATACATTTTAGAAATATATAGAGGGACACTTTGTGCTACAGAGAATACTAGAATACTAGAAGGCGGTTCAACGCGCGAAGCTCTCTTTGCTTGTTTTCTTATCGGATAGCTTCGAGGTGAGACAACGCCGTCTCCCGACTCGTATCGAGATCCAAACGAAGCCTCCGCACCTCCTGGCGAAGGGAATTTAGTGACTGCCCCTCTTGCAAAGAGGAATCTTCTGTGTTGGATTTTTCCTCCATAGAAGAATCCTCTATTTGGTGTGCCTCATACTCAGAGGACGAATCCCTTTGAATCGTAGGTCGGTAAAGACCTGGTGGGGAAGTAGGATTTAGTACCACTATAAGTGAGGGTTCCTCCTATAAAAGCAGTCAGTCAGTTGAGGTGCTTTCAGAAGGCTTGTTAGAGAGCTGATGCAGTTTCCCTTAGGGAAGCTCATTTTTTTCTTTGAGTTGAAAGCGTAGGAAAGTCTATTATATTAAGAGCTTATTAAAAAGTTCTTTTTTCAGAATATTCTCTATTAATATTCCATTTTATTATGAATTTGGTTATGAATATTATATTATTTATATATATATTCTGGTAGGGCAGTTCGACCGTGGAATTCCTTTGTTTCGGTATTTCCGGAATATGAGTGTGTGACTTGTGAAAATTGATCCTATAGTACAGAGAATGGTCTGTCATCTCGAGAGAGATGGTTCCACCTCGTCTGATATTCATTAGAATATCTGGAGCACGGAATCCCTGGAATAGATCAAGAAACATTAGCACTATGATTCATACTTCACTATTCAGACCGCGCGACCGCACTAAAAAAAAATGCAATTATAGTTAGACTCAGAGATCAAAGGTTTTTCTTTCTTCAAATGCTTATGGTTATTGTAACCAAAGCACCAATTTTCTCTGGATTTTTAGTCATTACATCGATTCTAAGTGATGA